TTTTTTTACATTTTCTGTATTTTATATACAAAAAAAAAGTTTTTTTTGTGAAATTGTTTTTGTATGTTTTTCATTGTGACCAAATAATTTTTATGTTATTTGGTTGCCAAGCTGCCGATTTAATATAAATGGTTTATTATTATATATTATATCTATATTACAACACAGCTATTTATCTTATTTTACAATAAATGATTATTAATAACCATATATTCACAAGAAGTATTAGATACTTATATGTTTTTTTAGGCAAAGAAATTATTATATAATAAAATATTTGTTTAATATAGATAAATATTTTACATTATTAATATAGGATATAAACAATACAATTTATTTAATTAATATTAATATTATTTATAATATAATCAATTATATTAATTATAATAATATAATTATCTAATTAAATTAATCTATTATAAATATATAATTATATATATATTAATATAATGAATTTAATTATATACTATCTCATATTATATTAAAAGTAATATTATATTAATTTAAATAATTTATATTATTTAATCTTTACCATATAGTTAAAAAAAGGTAAAGATTAAATATAGAAGAAGATTTACAACATTTCATGCTTTGTTAGTTCCGTAGTTATCTTTTTTATATATAATAGAGAAGTTGTTGTTGTCATGATGGAGATATTATTCTAACTTTTTTAGTTTTTAAAGTCATTATTTTTTTTCTTATTTCTCAATGTTTTTAATTTAGTATGTTTTGAGTTATTAATTTTTTTATTGTATTTGATCAATTTATTTTCTTAAAAGTTTTATTCTTGCTTATTTATTCATTTTTTCTTTGTATCATATGTAAGATTTTAAAGACTAAAAGTTCTTTTTGCAGTGATTTGATTTAATTATCAATTAATTTGGAATAAGCAATTGATTAATTATTGTCATGTTTCGTGCCAGCAGACGCGGTTAGACGATTAATGTAAATGAATATTTTCGGTTAAGGCAGTTATTTTTAATTTTAGAATTAATTTACAAATTTATGAGGGGGAATTTTAATTTTTTTTTTAATTCTTATTATGATTCTGTGAAACTTAATTAATAAACTAGGATTAGATACCCTATTATTTTAAGTGTTAATTTTGTTTACCTGGGTAGTATAAGTTATGATCTTTAAACCTAAAGAATTTGGCGGTATCTTATTCCATTTAGAGGAATCTGCCCCGTAATTGATAATGCACGATTAACTTTACTTAATTTATTTGTTTGTATATCTCCGTTATAAGAAAATCTTTTTGGAGTTATAATTTTCTTGATTTATAATTTTAAAATATTTCAGGTCAAGTTGCAGCTTATAATTAAGAGGAGGTGGATTACAATAAATTTTAATTTATTATGGATTTAATATTGAAATATTATAAATGAAGGTGGATTTAATAGTAATTTGAATTACTTAATTTAATTGATATTGGCTCTAAGATGTGTACACATCGCCCGTCACTCTCATTATAAATACATTTCTTTAATTTAAAGTTTTTTTCAGTTTAGATGAGATAAGTCGTAACATAGTAGATGTACTGGAAAGTGTATCTAGAAAGATTATCAAGATGAAACTTATTAGTAAAGTATTTCATTTACACTGAAAAAATTTCTGTGCAATTCAGGATTTCTTGATATTTATAATATTATTATTTGTTTTTGTGTATTTTATTATTTAATAGAAGTAATTTTATTTTATTTTGTCTAAGTATTTTTTAAAAAATTGATTATTATTATTATAGTTTATTAGTAATGTAATTGAATTATGAAATATTAATTTAAATAAATGAAAGTATATTTTGTTTATTGTACCTTTTGTATCAGGGTTTATCAAAATTTTAGTATATATTTTCTATTCTCGATTTAAGTTGATCTATAAATAAATTTTATTTAATGTAGTATAATTATTAAAAATTTATTTATAGAAATGAAATGTTATTCGTTTCTTAAGATATCTAGTTTCTTAAGAGAAAAATTTAATTTTTTTTAATTTTGATGTTTTTATTTTATTTTTTAATATAAAATATTAATTTATTTATTTTTTAGGGGATAAGCTCTAAAAATAAATATCCTATAATTTATATGATTTTGAATATAAAAATAAGCTTTAAATCAGCTATTTTTGTGATTACGTTTTAGTTCATTATTAAAAGATATAATTTAATAATTATTTTAGGTTTTTTATTAAGATGATAAATTTAATTTTAAATTTTTTGTAATAATGATGGAATTAGTATATTTATTTTGTTTATAATGATTTTTATTAAGAATTTATTATAAGGAACTAGGCAAGAATTGATTTTCGCCTGTTTATCAAAAACATGTCCTTTTGATAATATTTTAAGGTCTAACCTGCTCACTGAGATTTTAAAGAGCCGCGGTATTTTGACCGTGCAAAGGTAGCATAATCATTAGTTTATTAATTATAGGCTGGAATGAATGGTTTGACGAAAAATCAACTGTCTCTTAATAAATTTTAAAATTTAACTTTTAAGTTAAAAGGCTTAAATTTTTTTTTAGGACGAGAAGACCCTATAGAGCTTAACATTTAAGTTATATTTATAAATAAGATTATCTTTTTATATTTAATGAATATGTTTTGTTGGGGTGACATGAAGAATTAATAAACTCTTCATTATTAATTCATTAATTTATGTTATTTTGATCCATTATTTATGATCATAAGATTAAGTTACCTTAGGGATAACAGCGTAATTGTTTTCAAGAGCTCATATCGACAAAGCAGATTGCGACCTCGATGTTGGATTAAGAAAAGTTTTGGGTGCAGTAACTCATTAATTAGGTCTGTTCGACCTTTAAATTCTTACATGATCTGAGTTCAGACCGGCGTGAGCCAGGTCGGTTTCTATCCTAAAATTTAATAAATTCATATTAGTACGAAAGGACCATATGGGTGAAATATTTTTTGTTTATAATGATTTAAATTAATTTTTACTATTTTGACAGATTATTGTGTTGAATTTAGAATTCATTTATATAGATTTTTTCTATAAATAGTATTGATACTTTATGATTTATTAATATTTATTTTAAATTTTCTTCTTTTAATTATTTGTGTTTTAATTAGTGTGGCTTTTTTAACCTTATTAGAACGAAAAGTATTAGGTTATATTCAGATTCGTAAAGGACCTAATAAGGTTGGATTTATTGGTATTCCCCAACCTTTTAGTGATGCTATTAAATTAATTTGTAAAGAACAACCAATTCCAATAATATCAAATTATTTATTTTATTATTTTTCGCCTGTTTTAAATTTGATAATTTCTTTAATTATTTGATTAATTTTTCCTTATTTGACTTATATATGTTCATTTTCTTATGGATTTATTTTTTTTTTGTGTTGTACTAGATTAGGAGTTTATTCAATAATAATTGCTGGATGATCTTCCAATTCAAATTATTCATTATTAGGTTCCTTACGTTCTGTTGCTCAAACTATTTCTTATGAGGTAAGATTGGCTTTAATTTTATTATCTTTAATTATTTTAGTTGGAAGATTTAATATAATAGATTTTATAAATTATCAGTTTTATTCTTGATTTGTTATTATTTCTTTTCCTTTAGCTTTATCTTGTTTTGCTTCATGTTTAGCTGAAACTAATCGAACTCCTTTTGATTTCTTTAAAGGTGAGTCTGAATTAGTTTCTGGGTTTAATGTTGAATATGGTGCTGGTGGATTTACTTTAATTTTTTTGGCTGAGTATACTAGAATTGTTTTTATAAGTATATTATTAACATTAATATTTTTAGGTGGGGATTTTTATTCTTATATTTTTTATTTAAAGTTAACTATTATAATATTTTTATTTATTTGAGTTCGTGGAACTTTACCTCGTTTCCGTTATGATAAATTAATATATTTATCTTGAAGGAGTTTTTTACCTTTATCTTTAAATTTTTTTATTTTTTTTATTGGATTTAAGATTTTATTGATTTCATTTATTTAGTTAAATTTTTTAAGAATTAATAAGTTAATAGAAGAATTAAACTTCTAATTTTATGTTTTCAAGACATAAACTTTTCTTAAGTTAATTAACTTATACTTTAATTTATTTTCTAATTAATATATCTCATAAATTAGCAATGTGAATATTAATTAGAAAATAAGTAAAATAAAGAATTGTTAAAATTTGTCCTGTTATAATATATGGTTCTTCAACTGGTCGTTTTCCAATTCATGTTAATAATAATACAGTAATTACTATAATTCAAAATAAAACCTGATTAATAGGGTAAAATTGAATTCCACGGAATTGGGTTTTATTATAGAATGGTAAAATTATTAAAATTCTAATTGATAATAATAGTGCAATAACACCTCCTAATTTATTAGGAATAGATCGTAAGATAGCATAAGCAAATAAAAAATATCATTCTGGTTGAATATGAATGGGTGTTACTAATGGATTTGCAGGTACAAAATTATCAGGATCTCCTAATATATATGGGTTAATTAAACATAGTATAATTAATAATGATGTTATAATTACAAATGTGATTAAGTCTTTAAATGTAAAATATGGATGAAAAGGAATTTTTTCAATATTACTATTTAACCCAATTGGGTTATTAGATCCTGATTGATGTAAAAAAAATAAATGAATTACAGCTATAGCTGCAATTAAAAATGGTAAAACAAAATGAAATGTAAAGAATCGATTTAATGTTGCGTTATCAACAGCAAATCCTCCTCAAACTCATTGAACTAAATCTGTTCCTAAATATGGGATTGCTGATAATAAATTTGTGATTACTGTTGCCCCTCAAAAAGATATTTGTCCTCAAGGTAAAACATATCCTATAAATGCAGTCGCTATTACTAAAAATAGAATAATTGTTCCAATTATTCATGTATAAATGTATAAATAAGAGCCATAATAAATTCCTCGACCTACATGCAAATAAATACAAATGAAAAATATAGATGCTCCATTTGCATGTAATGTACGAATAATTCAACCATTATTTACATCTCGACAAATATGAATAATTCTTCTAAATGCTACTTCAATATTAGGTGTATAATGTATAGCTAGAAATAATCCTGTAACTATTTGAATAATTAAGCATAATCCTAATAATGATCCAAAATTTCATCAGAATGAGATATTTATTGGGGTTGGTAAATCAATTAAAGAATTATTAATAATTTTAATCAATGGTTGATAAAGTCGTAAGGGTTTATTCATTAGTAAAATTATCTTATTTTTCGGATAGGACCTTGGTTAATATTAATAATTTTTACTACTACTACTAATGTGAGAAATAAATAAACCATTATTATTATAGTAATACTAAATATTGGTTTATTATATAGTTTTTCAAGAGATAAAGTTACTTCTTGAAAATTAATTGAATTATTAATATTTATAGTTTCTGTGTTTTTAACTAAATCTATAAATAGTATTTTATCTATAATTATTAAAATAATTGATGTAATAATTATAAAAATAATTAAAATTATTCTATTTATAGATTTTATTTTAAATAATTCATTTGATGAAATACTTGTAATATAAATAAATAAAACTAATATTCCACCAAGAAATGTTAAGAATAAAATATAAGATAGTCAAAAACTTTCTATTATTGTTCCTGTAATTAAACCAGTAATAATAGTTTGAATAATAATAAATATTATTATTGATATAGGATGATTTAATTTGGTAAAATTAATATTAATTATGTTTGATAATGTTATTATAAGTATTTTAATCATTTCAGAAGTTAGTTTTTTAAAAAATATTAGTTTTGGGGACTGAAGATAGAAATTTTCTACTTCTGAAGTTTTAAAAAAGGGGGAAAAGCTTCTCTTATTTTTGGTTTACAAGACCAATGTTTTTATAAACTATTAAAACTAATGTATATATTTTCTGTTTTTACTTCTTTATTGATTTATTTTGCTGGTGTTTATGTTTTTTCATCTAAGCGTAATCATTTACTTATAGTTTTATTAAGATTAGAATATATTGTTCTTTCTTTGTTTTTATTAATTGTTATTTTTTTGAGTGGATTTGATTATGATTATTTTTTCCCTTTAATTTTTTTAGTTTTTTCTGTTTGTGAGGGAGCTTTAGGACTTTCTATTTTAGTTTCTATAATTCGTTCTCATGGTAATGATTTTTTAAATTCTTTTTGTTTATCTATATGTTAAAGTACTTATTTATAATTTGTTTTTTGATTCCTCTTTGTTTTTTACGTTTATTTTGGTGATTGGTTCATTCTTATATGTTTTTATCAGGTTTTTTTTTTATGGTTACATTTTATTCTTATGCTGATTTTAATAAGGTTGGTTATTATTTTGGTGTTGATTATCTTTCTTTTAGATTAATTTTATTAAGATTTTGAATTTGTTCTTTAATAATTACTGCTAGAGTTTCAACTTATATATCTTCTTATTATTCAAGTTTTTTTATCTTTATTATTTTATTTTTATTAATTATATTATTTTGTTCTTTTTCTAGTTTAAATTTATTATCTTTTTATATTTTTTTTGAGTCTAGATTGATTCCAACTTTTATATTAATTTTGGGTTGAGGTTATCAGCCCGAGCGTTTACAGGCTGGTTTATATTTAATTTTTTATACCTTGTTTGCTAGATTACCTTTATTATTAGTTTTATTTAAAATTTATGATTTTATTGGCACTCTTTATTTTCCTTTATTAATTGATTTTGGTTCTTATTATTTTATGTTTTATGTTTTTATGTTTTTAGCATTTTTAATTAGGATACCAATGTTTTTGGTTCATCTTTGACTCCCAAAAGCTCATGTTGAGGCTCCTATTTCTGGTAGAATAATTCTTGCTGGTGTTTTACTTAAGTTAGGTGGTTATGGTATTTTTCGTGTTATAAAGGTTATTTCTTTTTTGGGTTTAAGGTTTAATTTTTTTTTATTGTCTTTGGGTTTATTTGGTGGAGTAATTGTTAGATTCATATGTTTTCGTCAGGTTGATCTTAAATCTTTAATTGCTTATTCTTCTGTTGCTCATATAAGAATAGTTATTGGTGGTTTAATAACTATAAATTGATGAGGTTGTATAGGTTCTTTTTCTTTAATGATTGGTCATGGTTTATGTTCTTCTGGTTTATTTTGTTTGTCAAATATTATTTATGAGCGTTTAGGTAGACGAAGTTTATTAATTAATAAGGGTATAATTAATCTTATACCTGGGATATCTTTTTGATGATTTCTTTTAAGTTCATCAAATATAGCTGCTCCCCCTTCATTAAATTTGTTTGGTGAATTAAGTTTATTAAATAGTATTATTTCTTGGTCTACTTTTAGATTTTTGTTGTTAATATTTTTATCTTTTTTTAGAGCTGTTTATACATTATATATATATTCTTATTCTCAGCATGGGTTTTATTATTCAGGTTTTTATACTTGTTCTTTAGGATATTTACGAGAGTATCATTTGTTATTTTTACATTGGTTACCTTTAAATATTTTATGTTTAAAGGGTGAATATTTTTATTTTTAAATTGGCCTAAATATTTTATTAAAAATATTGTTTTGTGGAATCAAAGATATGAATTTTCATTTTAGGTCATGTATTTAATATCTATTTGTTCATTAAGTTTTTTTTTCTTATTTATTTCTAGAACTTTAATTTTTATTTTAGGTATTTATTATTTAGTTTTTGATTATAGAGTTTTTATTGAATGGGAGGTTTTTAGTTTAAATAGTTCTATAGTAATTATAACATTTATTTTTGATTGAATATCTCTTATTTTTATATCTTTTGTTATGTATATTTCTTCTTTAGTAATTTATTATAGAGAGGATTATATATCTGGTGAAAAGAATATTAATCGTTTTATTATAATTGTTTTAATATTTATTTTATCTATAGCTTTTTTAATTATTAGTCCAAATTTAATTAGAATTTTATTAGGTTGAGATGGTTTGGGCTTAGTTTCTTATTGTTTAGTTATTTACTATCAGAATGTAAGGTCTTATAATGCTGGTATATTAACTGCTTTATCTAATCGAATTGGTGATGTTTCTATTTTGATTTCAATTGCTTGAATATTAAATTTTGGTAGTTGAAATTATATTTGTTATTGTAATTTTATTTCTGATTCTTTTGAAATAAGGATTATTACTATATTAGTTATTCTTGCTTCTATAACTAAGAGAGCTCAAATCCCTTTTTCTTCTTGACTTCCAGCGGCTATAGCTGCTCCTACTCCTGTTTCTGCTTTGGTTCATTCTTCTACTCTTGTTACTGCTGGTATTTATTTATTGATTCGTTTTAGTTCTATATTGTATATTTATAATTTAGGTTGATTTTTGTTATTAATTGGTTGTATAACTATATTTATAGCTGGTTTAGGGGCTAATTTTGAATTTGATTTGAAAAAGATTATTGCTCTTTCAACTTTAAGTCAACTTGGTTTAATAATGAGAATTTTATCTATAGGTTATTTAAAGCTTGCTTTTTTTCATTTATTATCTCATGCTTTATTTAAGGCTTTATTATTTATATGTGCAGGTTCAATAATTCATAATTTAAAGGATTCTCAGGATATTCGTTTTATAGGTTCAGTTGTTAATTTTATACCTTTAACTTCTATTTGTTTTAATGTTTCTAGTTTATCTTTATGTGGTATACCTTTTTTGGCTGGTTTTTATTCAAGGGATTTAATTCTTGAGATGGTTTGTTTAAGATGAATTAATCTTTTAATTTATTTTTTGTTTTTTATTTCAACTGGATTAACAGCTTCTTACTCTTTTCGTTTAATTTATTATTCAATATCAAGTGATAATAATTTTTATTCTAATTTTTGCTTTAATGATGGAATATATTTTATTTCTTTTTCTATATTATCTTTATTATTTATTGCTGTTCTTGGTGGTAGATTTTTATCTTGATTAATTTTTCCTATTCCTTATATAATTGTTTTACCTTATTATTTAAAATTTTTAACAATTTTAGTGGTTATTTTAGGTTCATATTTAGGTTATTGTATTTCTAGTATTAATTTTTCTTTTGATTTATTTTCTTTAAGTATATTTTCTTTTGTTAGATTTTCTGGTTCAATATGATTTATACCATATATTTCAACAAATTTAATTAGATATTTTCCTTTAAGTTTTGGTTATTATTCATTGAAGTCTTTTGATTATGGTTGAGGTGAATTTTTTGGAGGTCAGGGATTATACAGATTATTTATTTATTTAATAAATTACATTCAGGATTTTTATGATTCAAATTTTAAAGTTTATTTATTAATTTTTATTTTTTGAATATTTATTTTGATTATATTATTTTTTATTTAACCTAAATAGCTTATATAGAGTGTGACATTGAAGATGTTAAGGAATTATGTTTAATTTTAGGTGTATTTATAAATATAGAATATTATTTTTACAGTGAAAATGTAATGTTTTTTTAAACTACATAAATAGAAGAAATGTTAACGGATTTTAACCGCTATTATAAAAAGTTAGCAGCTTTTATATTTTCTTTACATTTCCTTAATTGGAACTTTTAGTTCAATTATATTATTAACAGTAATATGCCTCTTTTGGGCTTCAATTAATTAGAATAAGGGTATATAATGTACCATATTTTCAGGTCGAAACTGATTGCAGTGATTGCTTCTTATTCATTTAAGGTTAATTGAATTACTCAATATTTTTCGAATGCAACCCGAATGTTATAGTTAACTATAACCCTTTAATTTGCTCATTGTAAAGCTCCTTGTTTTCATTCATAATATAATCCCCCTAATAATACTATAATAAAAAATATAGTGGATATTGTTCATAATAAAATATTTGATGTTTTGTAAATGATTACAATAGGTAAAATTAATGCAATTTCTACATCAAAAATTATAAAAATTACTGCAATTATAAAAAATTGTAATGAAAATGGTATTCGCGCTGATCTTTTTGGGTCAAATCCGCATTCAAATGGTGATCTTTTTTCTCGATCATTAATTAATTTTTTTGATAGTATTGTTGCAATTAATATAATAATTATTGGAATAGAAAATCTAACTAAAATTCTTGTATATATAATTATAATTATTTTTCTTGATTATAAATCAAACTTTTTAATTGGAAGTTAAATGTACTATTTATACTAGAAGAATAGTTATCTACCTCATCAGTAGATTGAAATATATAAAAATAGTCAGACTACATCTACAAAGTGTCAATATCATGCTGCAGCTTCAAATCCAAAATGATGATTTGGTGAGAATTGATTATTTTTATGTCGAATTAAACATGTAGTTAAGAAGATTGTACCAATAATTACATGTAAACCGTGGAATCCTGTAGCAACGAAAAATGTTGCTCCATAGATTGCATCAGCTATAGTAAAAGGTGCTTCTCAATATTCATATGCTTGTAATATTGAAAAATATATTCCTAGAAGAACTGTAAAAAATAAACCTTGAGATGCTTGAGTGTGATTTGCTTCTATAATTCTATGATGTGCTCATGTTACAGTAATTCCTGAAGCTAATAAGATTGCTGTATTGAGTAGTGGGATCTGTATAGGATTAAAGGGTTTAATTCCTATAGGTGGTCATATTATTCCAATTTCAATTGTCGGTGTTAATCTTCTACTAAAAAATGCTCAGAAGAAGGAAAAAAAGAACAAAACTTCTGATACAATAAATAAAATTATTCCTCATCGTAATCCAATTGATACAATACTTGTATGTAATCCTTGATAAGTTCCTTCTCGAATTACATCTCGTCATCATTGGATTATTGTTAATAATGTAATTGTTAATCCAAAAATTAATAAGTTAATATTAAATGTATGAAATCATTTTACTAATCCTGAAGCTATAATTATTGCTCCTATTGCTCCTGTCAATGGTCAAGGTCTATAATCTACTATGTGGAATGGATGATTTGATTGGGTTGTTATCATGAGTTTAATATACTTCTCTAGAATATAAGGTTCTTAAGATTGAAAATACATAAGCCTGAATTAAGGCTACTGCTGATTCTAAAATTAATAATATTATTTGTCCAATAATTAAAATTGAAATCAAGTTTAATATTATTGATGGTCCTGTATTACCTAATAATGTAAGTAATAGGTGTCCAGCAATTATATTTGCTGCTAATCGTACAGCTAAAGTTCCTGGTCGAATAAAATTACTAATTGTTTCAATTATTACTATAAATACTATAAGTGCTGGTGGTGTTCCTTGTGGAACTAGATGAGCAAATATATGGTTAGTATGATTAATTCATCCAAATACTATAAATCTTAATCATAAAGGTAGTGAGATAGTAAATGTTAATGTTAAATGACTAGTTCTTGTAAAAATATATGGAAATAAACCTATAAAGTTATTTAATATTATTATAATAAATATTGAAATAAAAATAAATGTTATTCCATTAAATGAATTTTTTCCTAGTATTATTTTAAATTCATTATGTAGGGTTAAATTAATTTTATTTCATATATTTTGAATTCGTGATGATATTAATCAATATATTGATGGAATAAAAAATAATCCAATAAATGTACTAGTTCAATTTAATGAAAGATTAAAAATGTTAGTTGATGGATCAAAAGTGGAAAATAAATTTGTTATCATTTTCAATTTATTTTTTTTCTTTTAATTGTTCTTTTTTTAAAATTTTTTATAATATTAGGTTTATAAGAGAAGAAATTTATTTGATTAAATATAATTATTATAATTGAAAATAAAATAAATAGTGTAAATCATATAATTGGTGATATTTGAGGAATTTGGTTAATACCTCATCAGAAGTATATGTTAATTTACTATATTTTGGTTTAAGAGACCATTACTTACTTTCAGTCATCTGATGCTCAAGGTGTACTAATATAATGTTAGTTATTTTAGATTGACACTCTAATGTTATACTTTAACTAACTCCTTATATTGTTTTGGATAATCATTTAATAAATAAATTTACTGAAGTTCTTTCAATTACAATTGGTATAAATCTATGATTAGCTCCACAAATTTCTGAACATTGACCGAAGAAAAGTCCTGGTCGATTAATTGAAAATGTTCCTTGGTTTAATCGTCCGGGTGTAGCATCAATTTTAATTCCAAGTGCTGGAATTGCTCATGAATGGAGGACATCTGATGCTCTAGTTAAAATACGGACTTCTGTATTTATTGGTAAGATTGTACGATTATCAACTTCTAATAATCGAAATCTATCTTTTTTTATATCTCTATTTTGAATTATATAAGTATCAAATTCCACATTTATAAAGTCTGAATATTCATATCTTCAGTATCATTGTCGTCCAATTGTTTTGATTGTAATTATTGCATCTATTGAATCATCCAAAATATATAATAATCGTAATGATGGTAGTGCAATAAAAATTAATGTAATGGCTGGTAATGTTGTTCAAATTGTTTCAATTGAATGTTCATGTAATATATTTCGGTTTGTAAAATTAATAATTAATATATATCTTAATGAATATCCAACAATTATTGTAATTATTAATAGTAAAATTATAGTGTGGTCATGAAAGAATAATAATTGTTCTATTAAAGGTGAAGCTCCATCTTGTAGTGATAGATTTAATCATGTTGCCATTATTCTAATAAAAGGTCAGACCTTTATTTTTAGAGCTTAAATCTATTGCACTAATCTGCCATATTAGAATCTAAAAATTATAGGTAATTCTGAGTATCTATGTTCTGCAGGTGGATTATTTTGTAATCATTCTGTAGATCTTCTTATATTATTTCTAAATAGAATTGTTCGATTTATAATTATTCTTTCTCATATGATTAAAATAAATATAATGATTCCTATAATAGAAATTATAGATCCAATACTAGAAATTACATTTCATGATGTATATGCATCTGGATAATCTGAATATCGTCGTGGTATTCCAGCTAATCCAAGAAAGTGCTGTGGAAAGAATGTTATATTTACTCCAATAAATATAATAGTGAATTGTATTTTTAATCATAAATTATTTATGGTTAATCCTGTAAATAATGGATATCATTGAATAATTCCTCCTATAATTGCAAATACTGCTCCTATAGATAAAACATAATGGAAGTGTGCTACTACATAGTAAGTATCATGTAGTACGATATCTAAAGATGAATTTGCTAATACTAATCCTGTTAATCCACCAATTGTAAATAAAAAAATAAATCCAAGAGCTCATAATAATGTTGGATTAAAGTTAAATTTAGTTCCATAAAGGGTTGCTAGTCATCTAAATACTTTAATTCCTGTTGGTACTGCAATAATTATTGTTGCTGATGTAAAGTATGCTCGTGTATCAACATCTATCCCTACTGTAAATATATGATGTGCTCATACAATAAATCCTATTAATCCAATAGATAATATTGCATAGATTATTCCTAAAGTTCCAAATGATTCAATTTTTCCACTTTCTTGACAGACAATATGTGAAATAATTCCAAATCCTGGAAGAATTAAGATGTAAACTTCTGGGTGTCCAAAGAATCAAAATAAGTGTTGATAAAGGATTGGATCTCCTCCTCCGGCAGGGTCAAAAAATGATGTGTTTAGATTTCGATCAGTTAATAGTATTGTAATTGCTCCCGCTAATACTGGTAAAGATAATAGTAATAGTAAAGCTGTAATTGCTACAGATCAAACAAATAATGGTGTTTGATCTAGTGATATTCTTTCTGACCGTATATTAATCACTGTTGTAATGAAATTTACTGCTCCTAAAATTGATGAGATACCTGCTAAATGTAAAGAAAAAATAGCTATATCAACTGAGGTTCCTCCATGGGCAATTACTCCTGCGAGTGGTGGGTAAACTGTTCATCCGGTACCTACTCCTCTATCAATTATTGATGATGAAATTAATAGTGTTAATGATGGAGGTAGTAACCAAAAACTTATATTATTTATTCGAGGGAAGGCTATATCTGGGGCTCCAATTATTAAAGGTACAAGTCAATTACCAAATCCTCCAATTATAATAGGTATTACTATAAAAAAAATTATTACAAATGCATGAGCTGTAATAATTACATTATAAATTTGATCATCTCCAATTAAATATCCTGGTTGTCCTAATTCTGCACGAATAATTATACTTATTGATGTTCCTACTATTCCAGATCAAGCTCCAAATATAAAATATAAGGTTCCAATATCCTTATGATTTGTTGAGAATAGTCATTTTTGCGGTGAGATGACTGAATTTGTAGGTGGTAGACTGTAAATCTACTTATGGAAATGTTTCCTCTCACCAATTTAGACTATTGGCCTTATATTCAATTATGATTCTAGACTGCAATTTTAGAGGTGTAAAGTTAAATTACTAAGGCCTAAAAGATTACCTTTTAATTATAACTTTGAAGGTTATTAGTTTGTTTAACTTAAGTCCTTAATATAATGAAATTAAGGTTGGTGAACAAGCTAAACTTATTGTTGAAATTATTACTATGAATGGTAAAATTAGAATTATTTTTTTATTTTTAATTCTGTTAGATCAGGAATTTTCCTTAAATGATAGAATTAATGCTGAAAATCTAATTCGTAAATAGAAATAAAGTGTAATTATCGTTAATACAACTATAATTGTTATAATTGTTGTTAATTGATTTTCAATCAATAATTGAATAACAATCCATTTAGGTAAAAATCCTAAAAATGGAGGTATCCCTCCTAGGGATAAGAGTGATAGAAATATTATAAGTTTAATTTCTGGTTTTACATTACTTGTTGAGAAGATTTGATTTAAGAATGATAAATTTATGCTTTTAAACATAAAAATTAAGATTATTCTTAGTAGTGAGTATACTAAAAAATATAATTCTCATACGTTTTCTCTAACAATTAATGATCCAATTATTCATCCTAAATGTCTGATTGATGAATATGCTATGATTTGCTTTAATGATGTTTGGTTTAATCCTCCTATTGCTCCTATAAAGATTCTTAAGATATTTACTAAGAAAATAAATCTTCTTGGTTGAAGACAATAGGATAAAACTATTATAGGGGCAATTTTTTGCCATGTTATCATAATTAAGCAATTCATTCATCTTGTTGCTCTCATTACTTCTGGAAACCAGAAGTGAAATGGAGCAGCTCCAATTTTTAATAATAATCTCGATGAGATTAATATGGATGGGATTATTTGTTTTTCCCATCTAGTTGGATATTTTATTTGAATCAGCAAAATTGAAAATAACAATATTGTAGATGCTATTGCTTGTACAATAAAGTATTTAATTGCTGATTCATTTATTATCGCATTTTTATTATTTGTTAATATGGGAGTAATCGAGAGTAAGTTGATCTCTAGTCCTATTCAAACTCCAAATCAGGAGTTTGATGAAATGGACAGGATCGTTCCTATCAACACCGTTGATAGGAAGAGAAGTTTTTTAGAGTTGTTGTTCATTAAAAAGGAGAGGATTGATGCCTCTATAGATGGGATATGAACCCATTAGCTTAAATTAGCTTACCTTTTTTTTACATTAAGGTGTAAGATGCACATTAGTTTTTGATACTAATGGAGATAGTTTAATTCTATCTTATGTAATGACAATGGAGGTAATTTTAACTACTTTTTTTACCCTATCAAGATAATCCTTTAATCAGGCACCCCATT